CGTATACTATTATTTCAATTTCCTGAATGGTCTGAGGATTTAAAGGATTGGAATAGAGAAATGCATATTAAATGTACCTATAATGGCGTTCAATTATCAGAAAAAGAATTTCCAAAAAACTGGTTAACAGACGGTATTCAGATCAAGATCCTATTTCCTTTTAGTCTTAAACCTTGGCACAGATCTAAACTACAAGCCCCTTATAATGATCCAATGAAAAAGAAGGATCAAAAAAATGATTTTTGCTTTTTAACAGTTTTTGGAATGGAAACTGAACTACCTTTTGGTTCTCCCAGAAAAAAACTTTCATTTTTTGAACCCATTTTTAAAGAACTAAAAAAAAAATTAAAAAAATTGAAAAAGAAATGTTTTATAATTCTAAGAATTTTAAAAGAACAAAAAAAGTTGTTTCTAAATGTCTCAAAAGAAACAAAAAAATGGATCATTAAAAGCATTCTGTTTATAAAAGAAATAATAAAAGAACTCTCAAAAATAAACCCAATTATATTATTTGGATTTGGATTGAGAGAAATAGAAGTATATGAATTGAGTGAAACGAAAAAAGATTCGATAATTGGTAATGGGATGATTCATGAATCGTCGATTCAAATTATATCTCAGGGTTGGACAAATTATTCATTAACAGAAAAAAAAATGCAAGATCTAACTGATAGAACAAATACAATAATAAATCAAATAGAAAAAATTACAAAAGAAAATAAAAAAGGAACTCCAGATATAAATTTTAGTTCTAACAAAATAAGTTATGATAATAAAGTATCAGAATCACAAAAAAATATTTGGCAGATATTAAAAAGACAAAATGTTAGATTAATCCGTAAGTCACATTATTTTATAAAATATTTCATTGAAAGGATATACATAGATATCTTTCTATGTATCATTAATATTCCTAGCATCAATACACAACTTTTTCTTGAATCAACAAAAAAAATTATTAATAAATACATTAACGATAATGAAGCAAATCACGAAAGAATTGATAAAACAAATCAAAGTGTAATTCCCTTTATTTCGACTATAAAAAAGTCACTTACTAATATTAGTAACAAGAATTCAAAGACTTTTTGCGACTTATCTTACTTTTCACAAGCATATGTATTTTATAAATTATCACAAACTCAACTTATTAACTTATATAAGTTAAAATCTGTATTTCAATATAACGGAATGTCCCTTTTTCTTAAGAATGAAATAAAGGATTTTTTTGTTGTAACACAAGAACTATTTCATTCCGAATTAAGACATAAGAATCTTCGCAATTATGGAATGAATCAATGGACAAATTGGTTAAGGAGTCAGTATCAATGTGATGTATCTCATATTAAATGGTCTAGATTAGTACCACAAAAATGGCGAAATATATTCAATCAACACTGTATGGCTCAAAATAAAGATTTATGTGATTTATATGAAAAGGATCGATTAATTAACTACGAAAAAAATTTCGAAACAGATTCATTACTGAATCAAAAAGATAATTTTAAAAAACAATATAGATATGATATTTTAGCATATAAATCTATTAATTATGAAGATAAGAAGGACTCTTATATTTATGGATCACCATTACAAGTAAAAAATAACCAAGATATTTTTTATAATTACAACACACATACACAAAAATCATTTAATATGCCGGAAGGTATTCCTATTATCCCTTATCTAGTAGAAGATGATATTAGAGATATGGAGATAAATCCGGATAGAAAATATTTTGATTGGAGAATTTTCCATTTTTGTCTTAAAAATAAGGTCGATATTGACGCCTGGATCGATATTGATACTGACACTAACAGTAATAAATATACTAAGACTAGGGTTAATAAGTATCAAATAATTGATAAAATCAATAAGAGGGGTCTTTTTTATCTCACGATTCAGCAAGATCAAGAAATCAACCTATCCAATCAAAAAACCCTTTTTGATTGGATGGGGATGAATGAAGAAATACTAAGTTGTCCCATATCAAATATGGAATTTTGGTTCTTCCCAGAATTGGGGATACTTTATAATACGTATAAAATTAAACCGTGGGTTATACCAATTAAATTACTAGTTTTAAATTCTAATATAAATGAAAATGATAGTAAAAACAAAAGCATCGCCGGAAATAAAAAAAGGGATCCTTTTATATCAATATCGGAGAATTCAAAAAAATCTTTTGAATTAGAAAACCGAAATCAAGGGGAAAAAGAATACGCGGTCCAAGCAGATTTTAAATCAGCTCTTTCAAACCAAGAAAAAGATGTTGAAGAAGATTATACGGGATCGTACATGAAAAAAAATAGAAATAAAAAGCAATACAAGATCAATACAAAAGCGGAGTTTGATTTCTTCCTAAAAAGGTATTTGCATTTTCAATTGAGATGGGATGATTCTTTAAATAAAAAAATAAGCAATAACATCAAAGTATATTGTCTCCTGCTTAGACTGATAAATCCAAGAGAAATTACTATATCCTCTATTCAAAGAGGCGAAATGAGTCCGGATATTCTGATGATTCAGAAAGATTTAACTCTTACAGAATTGATTAAAAGGGGAATTTTGATTATTGAACCAATTCGTCTATCTATAAAAAATGATGGAAAATTTATTATCTATCAAACCATCGGTATTTCATTAGTTCATAAAAGCAAACACCAAATTAATCAAAGATACCGAGAAAAAAAACATGCCGATAAGAATTCTGATGAAGCCATTACAAAACATCAAAAGATGACTGGAAATAGAGATAAAAATCATTATGATTTGTTTGTTCCTGAAAATATTTTATCACCTAGACGTCGTAGAGAATTGAGAATTCTAATTTGTTTCAATTCTGAGAATAGACATAGAAATGCAGCATTTTGTAATGGGAATAAGGTAAACAGTCAAGTTTTGGATAAAAGCAAAAACTATAAAAAAAAACTTATTAAATTTAAGTTATTTCTTTGGCCCAATTATCGATTAGAAGATTTGGCTTGTATGAATCGTTATTGGTTTAATACCAATAATGGCAGTCGTTTCAGTATGGTAAGGGTACATATGTATCCGCGATTTAAAATGCATTAATAGTACATTTTTGCTATATTTCCCATACTATATCTGATCTATGACGACAAAGAGATGCACACACGCATTGTCTTACATTCCATCGTTCCATTCTGATACACGATACTAATTCAATGACATATCAATTTGATCTAGAAATGAATCAACAAAATATTATTATTTTAGGTCTAAATTTTTATCTTTTGTGAGTGCAGAAAACAACCATCCTTTATGTATACCCTTTTCAAATCCAAATAAATAAAAATTTAATTTTATTAAAAAAAATTATAAATTAATAACAAAATTAATATTTTTGTATATACAAAATAAAAATGAGAGGCATTATTATTACTGATCAATAAAGATATCTATCAATAAAAATTTCTTAAAATAAAAAGAGGGGGGCGAGAAGATTTCATTTTATGGTAAAAAATCCATTCATCTCAGTTATTTCACAAGAAGAAAAAGACGAAAACAGAGGATCCACTGAATTTCAAATAGTTAGTTTCACCAATAGGATACGAAGACTTACTTCACATTTAGAATTACACAAAAAAGACTATTTATCTCAGAGAGGTTTACGTAAAATTCTGGGAAAACGCCAACGACTGCTGTCTTATTTGTCAAAGAAAAATAGAATATGTTATAAAGAATTAATTAATCGGTTGGATATTCGGGAGTCAAAAACCCGTTAATTTGAAGAGGCATTTTAAATTATTTGATTTATTAGATCTTGAATTTTAATGAACTTTTTTTCGTTTTCAGCAATTCATGAAAGAATGCATCGAGGAAAAACCGATGAATATACCAGCTACAAGAAAAGACCTCATGATAGTCAATATGGGCCCCCACCACCCATCAATGCATGGTGTTCTTAGACTCATCATTACTCTAGATGGTGAAGATGTTATTGATTGTGAACCAATATTGGGTTATTTACACCGAGGGATGGAAAAAATTGCGGAAAACCGAACAATTATACAATATTTGCCTTATGTAACACGTTGGGATTATTTAGCTACTATGTTCACAGAAGCAATAACTGTAAATGGACCGGAACAGTTGGGAAATATTCAAGTACCTAAAAGAGCTAGCTATATCAGAATAATTATGTTGGAGTTGAGTCGTATAGCTTCTCATCTGTTATGGCTTGGTCCTTTTATGGCGGATATTGGTGCACAAACTCCCTTTTTCTATATTTTCAGAGAAAGAGAATTAGTATATGATCTATTCGAAGCTGCCACCGGTATGAGAATGATGCATAATTATTTTCGTATCGGAGGAGTAGCGGCCGATCTACCTCATGGTTGGATAGATAAATGTTTGGATTTCTGCGATTATTTTTTAACAAGAGTTGCTGAATATCAAAAACTTATTACACGAAATCCTATTTTTTTAGAACGAGTCGAGGGAGTAGGCATTATTGGTAGAGAGGAAGTAATAAATTGGGGTTTATCGGGACCAATGCTGCGAGCTTCCGGAATACAATGGGATCTTCGTAAAGTTGATCATTATGAATGTTACGACGAATTTGATTGGGAGGTACAGTGGCAAAAAGAAGGAGATTCATTGGCTCGTTATCTAGTCCGAATTGGTGAAATGATAGAATCTATAAAAATTATTCAACAGGCTCTGGAAGGAATTCCAGGGGGACCCTATGAGAATTTAGAAATACGATACTTTGATAGAGAAAGGAATCCGGAATGGAATGATTTTGAATATAGATTTATTAGTAAAAAGCCTTCTCCTACATTTGAATTGCCGAAACAAGAACTTTATGTGAGAGTCGAAGCCCCAAAGGGAGAGCTGGGAATTTTTCTGATAGGGGATCAGAGTGGTTTTCCTTGGAGATGGAAAATCCGCCCCCCGGGTTTTATCAATTTGCAAATTCTTCCTCAGTTAGTTAAAAGAATGAAATTGGCTGATATTATGACGATACTAGGTAGTATAGATATCATTATGGGAGAAGTTGATCGTTGAAATGATAATTGATACACCAGAAGTACAAGATATTGATTCTTTTTCTAGATTAGAGTTTTTAAAAGAGGTTTATGGAATTATATGGGTGCTTATTCCTATTTTGACTCTTGTATTGGGAATCACAATAGGCGTACTGGTAATTGTATGGTTAGAAAGAGAAATATCCGCAGGGATACAACAACGTATTGGACCTGAATACGCCGGCCCTTTTGGAATTCTTCAAGCTCTAGCAGATGGGGCAAAACTAGTTTTCAAAGAAAATCTTCTTCCATCTCGGGGGGATACCCGTTTATTCAGTATCGGGCCATCCATAGCAGTCATATCAATTTTAGTAAGCTATTCAGTAGCTCCTTTTGGCTATCACCTTGTTTTAGCGGATCTCAATATCGGTGTTTTTTTATGGATTGCCATTTCTAGTATTGCTCCAATTGGACTTCTTATGTCAGGATACGGGTCAAATAATAAATATTCCTTTTTAGGTGGTCTACGAGCTGCTGCTCAATCGATTAGTTATGAAATACCATTAACTTTATGTGTGTTATCAATATCTCTACGTGCGATTCGTTGATACATAGACATAAACTTTTCTTTATTCCTTCCTTTCAAATCAAAGAAAGGGTTGGAATGAATTAAGTAGATATCTTCATTTTTTTTATTCATTATTCGGGTTGATGAACTAAATCAAATAGTTATATGAGTGAAAGAAAACAGCTTATATATAAATTCGCAGTAAAAAGATTGAGTCTCATTTTCTATGTATAAGAGTTAGAGAGTTAAGCGGAAATAAACATAAACAGAAGCGACCGTTTCCCCCAAGATTGGTTGATTAGTCATCCTGACTTGAAGCGGGCTCAAAAGATCAACCGTATTGAGTTTTCACTATCATTTGTATGTATTACCACAGGGGGGGGGTTGAACAAAAACGAGTGGGTGGTTAGAAACACCAAGATATGTAAAGGATTAGTAATAGAGATTTTGTAAATTCTCCAAAAGGACATTTTTACATAATATACAAACAAAGAATACTCATTGGGGCTTTAAGTTGGTAGAAATGATCAGGCAATACTCCCCACGACACGATTCCAATCCAGAGTATGCTCCTATCCACCGATTAAATAAATAACTATTGGGAACGAAATAATCCTTTACTTTATTTTGTAAGCCCCCTTTTTCTCAGAAATAGAAAGAAGAATAGGAACGAAAAAAAGAGAAAGAAATCCAATTCCAATAAAAAAAAAAAAAAAAAAGATACCTTTTTTATTTCCCAGATACATATTAATAGATATAGAATTTGTGTCATAATTCATGAATTAATTATAGAATTTTTTTCGTACGTGAAATAAACGGGTTATTGATATTTCTACAAGAAGTATTTTATTGAAGAATTAAGTTATTACTCAACAAAGAAGAATTTTAATTCTTATTGAAATTATTAAAGTTAAAGAAAGGGTGAGATCGATTCAGAAGTACTTTTTTATTTATTATTAAATAATTATAACAGACAGAATTCAATTGGTCTAATTTAGGACCGTCCAATAGATTTTGACTTTATACATCCTACAAACGTACCAAGATAAAATAATACTGACGCGATCCTTAGATTTATTTCTGGCCTTTAAGGAGCCGTATGAGGTGAAAATCTCATGTACGGTTCTGTAATAGCGATGATAACAGTAATGGTATCACCGACTATAATTATCTAACAGTTCAAGTACAATTGATATAGTTGAGGCGCAATCAAAATACGGTTTTTGGGGATGGAATTTGTGGCGTCAGCCTATAGGGTTTATCATTTTTATCATTTCTTCCCTAGCAGAATGTGAGAGATTACCTTTTGATTTACCCGAAGCAGAAGAAGAATTAGTAGCAGGTTATCAAACCGAATACTCGGGTATAAAATTTGGTTTATTTTATGTTGCTTCCTATCTAAACCTATTAGTTTCTTCATTATTTGTAACAGTTCTTTACTTGGGAGGTTGGAATATCTCTATTCCGGACATATATGTTTCTGAGCTTTTTGAAATAAATAAAACATGTGGAGTTTTTGGAGCGACAATTGGTATCTTTATTACATTAGCTAAAACTTATTTGTTCTTGTTCATTCCTATCACAACAAGATGGACTTTACCGAGGCTAAGAATGGACCAACTATTGAATCTTGGATGGAAATTTCTTTTACCTATTTCTCTCGGTAATCTATTATTAACAACTTCTTCCCAACTCTTTTCGCTGTAAGGTAAATTTACAACTTGTCTCAAACAAGAGAAATAAACAAACATAAAATTATTCATAATATATATTAATGATATGTTCTCTATGGTAACTGGGTTCATGAATTATGGTCAACAAACAGTACGAGCTGCAAGGTACATTGGTCAAAGTTTCATGATTACTTTATCTCACGCAAATCGTTTACCTGTAACTATTCAATATCCTTATGAAAAATTAATCACCGCGGAGCGTTTCCGCGGTCGAATCCATTTTGAATTTGATAAATGTATTGCTTGTGAAGTATGTGTTCGTGTATGTCCTATAGATCTACCCGTTGTTGATTGGAAATTGGAAACTGATATTCGCAAGAAACGGTTGCTTAATTACAGTATTGATTTCGGAGTCTGTATATTTTGTGGTAATTGCGTTGAGTATTGTCCAACAAATTGTTTATCAATGACTGAAGAATATGAACTTTCTACTTATGATCGTCACGAATTGAATTATAATCAAATTGCTTTGGGTCGTTTACCAATGTCAGTAATTGACGATTATACAATTCGAACAATTTTTAATTCGCCTCAAAAAAAAAATAAGTAAATCTCTTGATTAAAGAATAATTTATAATTACTTTACTAAGACTATTACTTTACTAATAAATAATACTAAGGTTCATTTTTTTTTTTTTGATCTAATCTAAAGGAATCGGGTTTCTTTCGTTTTGTTTGGTCAATAACTAAAAATCCCAACTATTGATTAGTTGGTTAAGAATCACGTCTTAATTTGGATTGAAAATCCATTAATTAATCCATTAATTAATATATCTGTAATTATTTTTACATATATAGTTTCAAATGAGAACTACTCTTTCAGATAACGAATTAAATTAGTCCAATAATTGTACTTACATTTATTCATATCCCTTAGGATTTAATTAGGAATTGCTCAAAAATTATAATTTTTTTTCTGTTCGGATTTCAATAAGGTCATGAAAAACATTTCGATTTATTTATCTCTTATTTTACATATAATGGATTTGCCCGGACCAATACATGATTTTCTTTTAGTCTTTCTGGGATCGGTTCTTATACTAGGAGGTATGGGAGTGGTATTATTTACCAACCCCATTTATTCTGCCTTTTCATTGGGACTGGTTCTTGTTTGTATATCCTTATTCTATATTCTATTAAACTCCTATTTTGTAGCTGCTGCACAACTTCTTATTTACGTGGGAGCTATAAATGTTTTAATCGTATTTGCTGTGATGTTTATGAATGGTTCAGAATATTACAAAGATTTGAATCTTTGGACCGTTGGGGATGGGGTTACTTTGCCAGTTTGTACAAGTATTTTTGTTTTACTCATGATTACTATTACAGATACGTCATGGTACGGGATTATTTGGACTACAAGATCAAACCAGATTATAGAACAAGATTTGATAAGTAATAGTCAACAAATTGGAATTCATTTATCAACGGATTTTTTTCTTCCGTTTGAATTCGTTTCGATAATTCTTTTAGCCGCTTTGATAGGTGCAATTGCCGTGGCGCGACAGTAATAAATCTATAGAATTGGCAACAGCAATCCAAATAAAACTGTGTTCTGTTTTATTACATTTATTTCCCTTCAATTAAAGGTTCTTTATGTCTAAAATATAAATTATTTTATTCAATCTATTCTATTACCAATAGAATATATTCCTTTGTTCCGTACTTTTTTTTATTCTAGTCAATTGAATCTGTTTAATTGTTGTTCAGTTCATATTGAAATGAATCGAAATTGATAAGGAGTTGGTCAATGATGCTCGAGCATGTACTTGTTTTGAGTGCCTACTTATTTTCTATCGGTATCTATGGATTGATCACGAGTCGAAATATGGTTAGAGCCCTTATGTGTCTTGAACTTATATTGAATGCGGTTAATATAAATTTCGTAACATTTTCTGATTTTTTTGATAGTCGCCAATTAAAAGGAAATATTTTCTCAATTTTTGTTATAGCTATTGCAGCCGCTGAAGCAGCTATTGGTCCGGCTATTGTTTCGTCAATTTATCGTAACAGAAAATCAACTCGTATCAATCAATCAAATTTGTTGAATAAGTAGTATTAATAATCATATAAATTCTAATATTCATAAATTATAATTACCATGACCATACATTACGTATAATACATGTTTTCGAAAATGTAAAAAATCAATGTAAGAAATCAAAGTATCTTGGTTCTATCACACGGGTCGATCCAGAATTAGATTGATTATAAAAATTCTGATAAATTATTGATTCATCTGGTGTCTAAATATATGATTCATTTACAAGTTTACTAGATCGAAAATTTCTGACATTTAAAAATTTATAGATCCAATGTCACATTCAGTAAAGATTTATGATACGTGTATAGGGTGCACTCAATGTGTGCGAGCCTGCCCAACAGATGTATTAGAAATGATACCTTGGGACGGATGTAAGGCTAAGCAAATTGCTTCCGCTCCAAGAACAGAGGACTGTGTCGGTTGTAAGAGATGTGAATCCGCCTGTCCAACGGATTTCTTGAGTGTTCGAGTTTATTTATGGCATGAAACAACTCGAAGTATGGGTCTAGCTTATTAATACGTTCCAGAAAACCCTACTTTAAATACATTTTTTTTATCTTTACCGACAAAAACCCGCGCTCAAAAAATATTTATTTTGAGCACGGGTTTTTCTGGTCCAAGTTTATCTTGTTTTTACCATGAATTATTTTCCTTGGTTAAC